GGAATAAAAAAAAAACATAGTATAGAAAAGATATCCAAAATTATATCGAAATCACTATCCTACCCTTAGTTTTTATTTCCTTAATTTAATTCCTTAATTTAATTGAATTTCGTTTGATTAGGGCAAAGTTCCTTAAAAACCTCTGCCTTTTTTAAAATATCCTGAACAGTTCCTGTAGGCTGAGCGCCTTTTTCAAGGAAATAGAGAATAGCGGAAACGTTTAAATAAGTTTGATTCTTGATCGGATCATAAAAACCCACTTTCCGAAGATCTCTTCCTTCTCTTCGGGATCGAACATCAATTGCAACGATTCGATAGACGGCTCATCGGGATAGATGTAAATGAAAAAGAACCCCCCCCTAGAACCGTATAGGAAGTTTTCTCCTCGTACGGCTCGAGAAAAATGATTTGAAGTTTTGTCTATGGATAAAATTATAATAAATAGTAAAGGAATCCGTAAAAGAAATTAGCCTATAATTTAATAATTTAACTCATAGTCATTTTTATTTAATTTCCTTCCTGAAAACTAAAAAATCATTTGTACTCATAACTCAAGTTCAATAATTATCAAATATATTAAAGAAAATTAAGATATTTTTTTATTGAGTGGTCTTTAACCCCCCTTTTGTCTCGTTGAAAATCTATTTGGATTCTTTATTCGGATCTGTGAGACAATTGAAGCGGTGTTTCCTTGTTCTGGGATCCTTTATCTTTGTTTTAAATCATTGGGTTTAGACATTACTTCGGTGCTTCTTAATCCTTTCAAAATGGTAGCAACATACCCCTTTTGTGATTTCTTTCTAGAATCATACCGACGGTTGATTCGTGCGCGATACACTGTGGATCGAAAAAGTTTTGCGGTTCCAACAATTTTTTTTTGAATTGAAAATTTGCTCGAATCGGATCCTTTCGATTTCTATATCGAAGATATACTTACGAAGTTGTTCCAATTTATTGATTGGCATTAACCCTAGATCGTTGCCCCTGAGAAATTAATCAATACTTTCTACTCGAGCTCCATCATGAACTATTTACATTACAACCCAATAAAAACAACCCAATAAAAAAAGAAGGGTTCTAGTAGAATAGAACAAACGACGTCGAGCCAAGAGCACCTTCATTCCTATATAAAATAAAATGGTGGATGTAAGAATAAAAATCCACACCGGATCGTGTCCTTCAAGTCGCACGTTGCTTTCTACCACATCGTTTTAAACGAAGTTTTACCATAACATTCCTCTAATTTGGAACCAGTATGGAATTGATTCAATTATGGAATCATGAATAGTCATTGGTTCAGTCGGTACAGAGACATAGTCATTTATATTTTTTCTTAGCTACATAGATAATAAATATTTTTCTGAAGAAATCTTAGCAAGACCCGGGCTTTTTTTGTATGAACGGAACTTTTTTCTATAAATCTATATCTAAAAAAAATATCTAAAAGAAATATCCAGAAATCTAAATATAGAAATAACATAACTAACAGAAATAACACGAATAAATAAATTCTATTTGACTCTGCCTGTTCAAGTGACTCAATAAGATAGACTGACCCATTTCCAACTTCTCAAAGATTCAACCCATAAGGAATCATTACAAATCTTGATAATTGAAAAAGTTTCCTACTTCGACATCATTATTTGAGTCAAGTTTTACTTTTACAGTAAAGCCTACATTTGATTATCATAAGAAATAAGAATCTCTGTTTCTTTTCGAATAGAATTGTCAATGATTTAAAGCAAATAAGCTAAATAGATCGAACAATAAAAAGAAATATCATTGTTAAATATTTAAATTTGAATATTTTAGGGATGCAAATTCTTTTTCACAAAAATAGAAAGACTATTGTCACTGAAATAGGATAACAATATATACCTATAGGCTACGCACTTCCTCGTTTTATATGTATTTTCATATTTTGTTTAACCTGAGGTTAAGTAATCTTTCTGCAACTGTGATCTATGTCCCATCTTATCTTTATCTGGATCACAAAAGGATTCAGTTACATTTGCATGTCATTTGAACTCGATTTAGTTCAGTTTGTGAAAAACTGAGATATGATTCCGAAAAGAATCATTCAAAATCAAAAAAGAAAGAAGAATAATATTCTATCCAATATTAGACCTTGAAACAGAACCTTGTTGAACAAAAAAGATGTATTCGGATACAATGGATATGCTCTGGGACGGAAGGATTCGAACCTCCGAATAGCGGGACCAAAACCCGTTGCCTTACCACTTGGCTACGCCCCATTTATATTTTTATTGGACACTAATACTAATAAAGAATAATATTGGTATTAAGTGTTCGTCAATTCCAGCCCAACTATCTATAGAAAATCTTTCTTCTTTATTCTTCTTTATAGAATATTATAGAATATATTATAGATTCGTGCTAGGATTTTGACATGTGTATATCTAGAATTCAACTGAATTTATTGATCATTACATACAATTCAATTAAGATATTGTATGAAAGTATGATTTCTTCTATTCTCCTTTGAGAATTGGAGGATTTTTGATTGAGCGGAAAAAGAAGGAGTTTTTTGTCTACCTTACTTTCTTCATTTTTCCTTATATAAATAACTCAATCAAAATGCAATTATCTCGACGAACAAAATGTCTGTTATGCTTAATATCTTTAGTTTGATCTGTCTTAATTCTGCCCTTTATCCGAGTAGTCTTTTCTTCGCCAAATTGCCCGAAGCCTATGCTTTTTTGAATCCAATCGTAGATGTTATGCCAGTCATACCCCTGTTCTTTTTTCTTTTAGCCTTTGTTTGGCAAGCTGCTGTAAGTTTTCGATAAGATCTTGAATACTATCCTAGAAAATTCATGATTTATTCGAGAAAAATTATAACAATTGATAAGATCAAATAAGTCTGGGAGTATGAACCTTCAATTCAAACATTGAAATTCTTGGATAGCCACATTTGGCTCGCCCCATTTCCCGATTCTAATCCTTTTTCCGGCGAAAGACCTTATTAGGTTAGGGTCCCTTAGAATATCTAATTGTGGGTATGAAAGTGATTTGTGATAATCAAAGACTCTTATTACAAATTTAAATATTACAAATTTAAACTTCAGTTGAATTTCTGAACATTCTTTTCTATTTATAGAATTCATTTCTTGGTGTCAAAATAGGATATGTGATATAAAAATGGAGGATCTATTATCTTTTCTCGTTTTTCTTTTTCAAAAAATGATCTTGGAGGTTGTGTAATGCTTACTCTCAAACTTTTCGTTTACACAGTAGTAATATTCTTTGTTTCTCTCTTCATCTTTGGATTCCTATCCAATGATCCAGGACGTAATCCTGGACGTGAAGAATAAAATAAAAATTTCGTTTTTCTTGCTTGATTTTACAATTTTCTTAAGATTTTATTTTATATATTCATATTCCATACGTTTAACTAGTAAAAAAATAAAAAGGGGTTTGCTAAATTTGAAAGAAAAAAATAGAAAGTCATCAACGGAAACGGAAAGAGAGGGATTCGAACCCTCGGTACGAATAACTCGTACAACGGATTAGCAATCCGCCGCTTTCGTCCACTCAGCCATCTCTCCCAATTGAAAAAGATAATTACTATGTTACATTACACATCAAGTAAGGATTAATGAAAGTATTTCTTTCACATTCTTTATCGTTATTATATAATTAGCAATTCCATTTAGATGCTCGAAAGATCCAAATAGAAAGATAAATAAAGAAGCCCTTCTTGCTTTTATTTTGTTCGAAGTGCCTTTTGGGCCTGGCCCGGTCAATACCCAGCCGGGCCTTTTTTTGTTCCAACGAATTCCATATATTTATAGGTATAGGAAACATACTCTAAAAAAGATACCCAATTTGGTATCTGTGTAAGAATTTCCATTGTGGGGTTTACATATACTTATCATTTTTGTTATAATGGAAATTGAAAGGATTAAGAATCAATTAAGTATCTTTTGTAGTTTCTTATGTCATTAGGCAAACCCAATTTTAGATTAAAATCCAAGAATCATTCAGGAATTCTCAGTCAACGAATAGTGAATGGTTCCCATTTGTCATAAATTTTGGCTTTTTTGAATGAAAATATACATTTGATTTTTCAATAGAAAAGTGAGGGGAAGTTTTTCGACATTGTATGTTTTGAGATACTATACAATCAATCGAAGGGGTGGTCAAACAAAAGGGGAAAAGGGTTTCTTTTAGAATTTTTATAAATTTAGAAAAAAAGGATTAAATTAAAAAAGGGATGCAAGTACAATAAACTAAAGTTTAGTAATCCAACCCAGAAAATTTTATCCTATTTTGTATCGTTTTGGCGGCATGGCCGAGTGGTAAGGCGGGGGACTGCAAATCCTTTTTCCCCAGTTCAAATCCGGGTGCCGCCTCATCAACAAACGAATCAAAATTTATTATCTGCTGATATAAATCACCCAAATTTTACCCAGCAGAACAGAATAAGGCGATTGTTGATACTTGGTTGATTCTAAACATCTGTTCTGGGGATTTTGTAAAAGATTGGAAATCTTTCAATCTAAAATTCAAAGAAAGATTATATTATAATGGTCGAAACTTCCCGATTCCCTTCTACTGCTAATGTAATATCTACTGATTGGGTCTTGAATTTCATTGGCATAGCCGGCGGCTAACTAGTTGTGGAAAGTCCCTTATGTAATCTACATATATAGACTCGCGAGAATCTCTGAGTGTTCAGGCATTCAATCACTATTAGATTGAGATTGGATGGATAATTTACTTTTTTATAGAAAAAGTAAAAAAAAAAAATAATAATTTTTTTTTTTAACCCCTCGTCAAGAGTATAATATACTATCTCCCAACTGCTTCAGAGAGACAATCGGGAAAGGAAGGGGTACGGATTAGATCAAATAGGAAATAAAAGTATGTAATAGATAGCAATTGATCTATTTGTACTTTGAAGGGCAACAAAGAATGGGCCCTCTTTTTTTATTACTATATATATGTTCCATTAGTAACATTCCTTTGTAGCGTCATTGTGTATTTTAGTTGTGTTTAGTCTTTCCCGATTAGAAATCATATAGGAATTTTTTAGAAATGTATTTATTTGATTGGTTCATCAATAGTGTTCGACCAGAATCCCTTTTTGACTCTGGACCATGGATTCTACTATTATTAGTGAGCAATACAATAATGGAATATTTCTATCATAAGGATAAGGGACATAATTGACATGGATATAGTAAGTCTCGCTTGGGCTGCTTTAATGGTAGTCTTTACATTTTCCCTTTCACTCGTAGTATGGGGAAGAAGTGGACTTTAGAAGCACTACTAATTTAGTTTAGGAATGAAACGGTATCAATTGTTTTATAGATCGTTCTGCAACGCATTTTTTATTTTTTATTTGAATTGAAATCATTTTCAAATCAAAATTTATTCATTTCGAAATTCCATTGGATTCTAGTGGAGAAATGTATTATATAACAGTAAAACAATTATTTAAGAAATAAAGAGAATTGGGTCCTACGTTAATTCCATATATGGATTAATCACTATATATATTGAAGATAGAAGCTAATATAGTATACCAACTTTATTAGAAAGTAAAGTACAACTTTATACACTACTATAACACTAATAGAGAGTATGGGAAGAAATTTCTTTCTTACCATACTCTCGGATCTCATAGAATACCGCCCATTATAGCCCGTTGATTTCATTTAAGACGCAAAAAAAGAATCCTTTTGATTTGATTTCTTCAACTATTGATAAGAACTCAGAAGTCAAGTTTCATTTCAAGTAATTAATTATTTTGACTGACTGTTTTTACGTAAATGATAAGTAGAAAAGCAGTAGGAACTAAAATGAACAGTGCAGTAGCAATAAATGCAAGAATATTTACTTCCATAATCTCAATCTCATCGTTTTTTTATTTCACAATAACTCGGGATTTAATCCCATAGAGATGATAAATCTTTCACCCGTCAATTCAATGAATGCATTACCTATCGATGATCTTGAATCGGATCAATATCATGAATAACAATATCTGAGCTATTAAATTAATTCGTCGTCGAGAATTGAATAGTATAACATACGAAGATCTTTTATCCATACCGAATCTAAGATTGGATTCCCGGACCAATCAAAAATTCCTTTATTTATCCTTCTTTATTTATCCTTCTTTTCTGTTCTTTCTTTTCTATAACCTACCTTAGGTCTTCCGTATAGAACCATCAAATGAAGTATCCTCGTCCGTTTCCATTAACTACAAAACGCCAACAAAAAATACAAGCGAAGTGGAAAAAGAGAGGAATTAGGTTGTAAATTTGAATGATCCAATTTTCTTTGGAAGACAAAGAAGTATGAGAAAGATGAGTCGCGGGAGAAAAGATGGAATATTCTATCAACTTCACTATTTTAGTTATTTTCATTTTATTTTAGTTTAGGATTTGTTCTTTCTTCGACAGAATCCTGAAAAAAAGAGGGGAAACCCCTTCGGAATTAAATTATGATCTCTGTCCCTTCTTTCATTTCACATAAAATGGAGAGGTGAATTGATGTACTTATTGGATCCGTCGGGACTGACGGGGCTCGAACCCGCAACGTCCGCCTTGACAGGGCGGTGCTCTTGCCTATTGAACTACAATCCCAGGGAAATAAGAAGAGATCTAACAGAAAATTTGGATTCTTTTTTCTTCTCTCTTATCAGGTATTTCTTAAGAACAAGAGGGTTCTACCATCTGATAGTAGATTGGCGAATTTTTGGGCCGAGCTGGATTTGAACCAGCGTAGACATATTGTCAACGAATTTACAGTCCGTCCCCATTAACCACTCGGGCATCGACCCAACGCCTAATTAGACGTTCCATAATCAACTTCCTTTCGTCTCCCAGGCGGACTTGACAAATACATTTCACTTTTGATAAAATCCTACTCCTATGGTCTTGGTATACCCCTAGAGGGACTTGAACCCTCGTTTTCTCCGTGAAAAAGAGAGGTCGTAACCACTGGACCATAGGGGCACCAATGGACCATAGGGGCCTATGGCCACCTTTAGGAAATCAAAAAGCACTACACAATACAAATACAATAGGGAATAAGGCCTAAGGCCACCTTAACTTAATATAAATCAGCCGAGGGACACCTTCTTTACCATTAAACTATACAATCTTTCAACTTTATTTCATTGGTCTTTCTCGTCTTTATCTCTCTCATTCAGAAAGAGTTTTGCATTGGATCCAAGAGACGGTACCTCTGAATCAGCAGAGCAGGAGATGCAAAAAAAAATGATTTACCAAAGTCTGATTTGGGAATTATATTGAGCCCTAAATCATATCAAAGTCATATCAAATTATATATAGCCCTAAATAATACTGTCAACTGTCAATTGACGACAGGAGGGCAATAAAAGAAGAGAAAAGACATTAGGTATATCCGCCGGGTTCATCAATACAACATTCCTTTAGTTTTATGGTATTAAATATTCAAGTAGATTAGAATATCAATACCGTTTTACATTATAATATAAGAAAC